AGGTCCGCGCAGATCCAGTATAGTGTCTTTTTCGCTCCACAAAGATCAAGATCAAATGAATGTTCATTCTTTTTCTTTCGAAGAAAGATATATCTTTGGCCTCTCAATGACTAATCATCGAGTAAGACATAAATTGTTGGATACTTCTGGTAAAAAAGATAGGGAAATTCTTGACTATTCAAGACCTGATCGAATCATATCCAATGGTCATTGGAATTTCATATATCCTTCTATTCTCCAAGAAAATTCTGATTTCTTGGCGAAAAAACGAAGAAATAGATTCATTATCCCATTACAATATGATCAAGAACGAGATAAAGAACTAATGCCCTGTTTTGGTATTTCGATTGAAATACCCATAAATGGTATTTTACGTAGAAATAGTATTCTTGCTTATTTTGATGATCCACGATACAGAAGAAATAGTTCAGGAATTACTAAATATGGGACCATAGAGGTAGATTCAATCATAAAAAAAGAGGATTTGATTGAGTATCGAGGAGCAAAAGAATTTAGTCCGAAATACCAGAAAGTAGATCGGTTTTTTTTCATTCTGGAAGAAGTGCATATCTTACCCGGATCTTCGTTCATAATGGTCCGGAACAATAGTATCATTGGAGTAGATACACAACTCGCTTTAAATACAAGAAGCCGGGTAGGCGGATTAGTCCGAGTGGAGAGAAAAAAAAAAAGTATTGAACTGAAAATCTTTTCTGGAGATATTCATTTTCCTGGAGAAACAGATAAGATATCCAGGCACAGCGGCATTTTGATACCACCAGAGACGGAAAAAAAAAATTCTAAGAAATCAAAAAAATTGAAAAATTGGATCTATGTCCAACGGATCACACCCACCAAGAAAAAGTATTTTGTTTCGGTTCGGTCCGTAGTCACATATGAAATAGCTGATGGGATAAATTTAGCAACACTTTTCCCTCGGGATCTCTTGCAGGAAAAGGATAATGTCCAACTTAGAGTTGTCAATTATATCCTTTATGGAAATGGCAAGTCAATTCGAGGAATTTATCACACAAGTATTCAATTAGTTCGGACTTGCTTAGTATTGAATTGGGACCAAGAAAAAAATGGTTCTATAGAAGAGGTTCATGCTTCCTTTGTTGAGGTAAGGACAAATGATCTGATTCGCGATTTCATAAGAATTGAGTTAGTCAAGTCCACTATTTCGTATACCGGAAAAAGGTATGATAGGGCAAGTTCCGTATTGATTTCCGATAATGGATTAGATCGCACCAATATCAATCCTTTTTATTCCAAGGCGAAGATTCAATCACTTACCCAACATCAAGGAACTATTGGTATTGGTACGTTGTTGAATCGAAATAAGGAATGCCAATCTTTGATAATTTTGTCATCATCCAATTGTTCTCAAATTGGTCCATTCAATGGCTCGAAATATAACAATGTGACAAAAGAATCAGATCCCATAATCCAAATTAGGGATTTGCTGGGTCCCTTAGGGACTATTGTCCCTAAAATAGCGAATTTTTTTTCATCTTACTATTTAATAACTCATAATCATATCTTGTTAAAGAAATATTTGCTACTTGACAATTTTAAACAGACTTTCCAAGTACTTAAATACTGTTTAATAGATGAAAATAGGAGGATTTATAATCCCGATCCATGCGGTAACATAATTTTGAATCCATTCCATTTGAATTGGTGCTTTCTCCATCACGATTATTGTGAAGAGACATCTACAATAATTAGCCTTGGACAATTTATTTGTGAAAATGTATGTCTATTCAAATACGAATCACACGTAAAAAAATCTGGTCAAATTTTAATTGTTCATGTTGACTCCTTAGTTATAAGATCAGCTAAACCCTATTTGGCCACTCCAGGAGCAACTGTTCATAGCCATTATGGAGAAATCCTTTACGAAGGAGATACATTAGTTACATTTATATATGAAAAATCGAGATCTGGTGACATAACGCAAGGTCTTCCAAAAGTGGAACAAATCTTAGAAGTGCGTTCGATTGATTCAATATCGATGAACCTAGAAAGGAGAGTTGAAGGTTGGAACGAACGTATACAAAGAATTCTTGGAATCCCCTGGGGATTCTTGATTGGAGCTGAGCTAACCATAGCCCAAAGTCGTATCTCTTTGGTTAATAAGATCCAAAAGGTTTATCGATCCCAGGGGGTACAGATCCATAATAGACATATAGAAATTATTGTACGTCAAGTAACATCAAAAGTGTTGGTTTCAGAAGATGGAATGTCTAATGTTTTTTTACCTGGAGAATTAATCGGCTTTTTGCGAGCGGAACGAGCAGGGCGTGCTTTGGACGAAGCGATCTGTTATCGGGCAATCTTATTGGGAATAACGAGGGCATCTCTAAATACTCAAAGTTTCATATCCGAAGCAAGTTTTCAAGAAACCGCTCGAGTTTTAGCAAAAGCTGCTCTACGAGGTCGTATTGATTGGTTGAAAGGCCTGAAAGAAAACGTTGTTCTGGGGGGGATTATACCTGTTGGTACCGGATTCAAAAAATTAGTACACCCTTCAAGGCAAGACAAGAACATTCATTTGGAAATCAAAAGAAAGAATCTATTCGAGTTGGAAATAAGAGATATTTTGTTACACCATAGAGAATTATTTTGTTCTTACGTCCAAAACAATTTCCATGAGACAAATTTCCATGAGACATCAGAACAATCATTTACGCGATTTAATGATTCCTAAGAGCAGATTCTTTCATTTCACTTTAACTATCTTTCAATTATCTGGTCCGATTATTGATTTGGTAAAAAATAAAATAAGTAATTAAAAGAAATTAATGGTTTGGGTCGTGTATCAACGGTCAATCCCCCGTAGAAGGTTCCATCGGAACAATTATTTATTTCAGGGTACCTCGTCTCTTTGTTAAAAAAAAAAGGAAGTCTGGGGAAAAATGACAAGAAGATATTGGAACATCAATTTGGAAGAGATGATGGAAGCAGGAGTTCATTTTGGTCATGGTACTAAGAAATGGAATCCTAGAATGGCCCCTTACATCTCTGCAAAGCGTAAAGGTATTCATATTACAAATCTCACTAGAACTGCTCGTTTTTTATCAGAAACCTGTGATTTAGTTTTTGATGCAGCAAGTAGGGGAAAAAACTTCTTAATCGTTGGTACAAAAAATAAAGCAGCGGATTCAGTAGCATCAGCTGCAATAAGGGCTCGGTGTCATTATGTTAATAAAAAATGGCTTGGTGGTATGTTAACGAATTGGTCCACTACGGAAACGAGACTTCACAAGTTCAGGGACTTAAGAGCAGAACAAAAGATGGGGAAACTCAACTGTCTCTCCAAAAGAGATGCAGCAATGTTGAAGAGAAAATTATCTACCTTGCAAACATATCTCGGTGGGATCAAATATATGACGGGGTTGCCTGATATTGTGATCATCGTTGATCAGCAAGAAGAATATACGGCTCTTCGAGAATGTGCCATTTTGGGGATTCCGACAATTTGTTTAATCGATACAAATTGTGACCCAGATCTCGCAGATATTTCGATTCCAGCAAACGATGACGCTATAGCTTCAATCCGATTGATTCTTAACAAATTAGTATCTGCAATTTGTGAGGGTCGTTCTAGCTATATAAGAAATCGTTGATTATCATTAAGAATAATAAGATTAGTTAATTATTTGGCAACTCCATAGATTTATTGGATCGGTTACTATTTTTGAATTTTTAAAAAGAGATAAAAAAAGTACTGGGGATATTGATATTATGTTATGATGTTATGTAATTTCTTGGTATCGTAAATAAAATATACGATTAATGATTCAAGTTAGTGAGTTGAGAAATAGATGGTTGAATCAAAATAATTCCTTTTTTGAAGTTCAATTTCTGTCAGAGGACAATATGAATGTTATACCATGTTCCATTAAAACACTCAAAGGGTTATACGATATATCGGGTGTAGAAGTAGGCCAACATTTCTATTGGCAAATAGGAGGTTTACAAATCCATGCCCAAGTACTTATCACTTCTTGGGTCGTAATTGCTATCTTATTAGGTTCAGTCATCATAGCTGTTCGGAATCCACAAACCATTCCGACCGACGGTCAGAATTTCTTCGAATATGTCCTTGAATTTATTCGAGATTTGAGCAAAACTCAAATTGGAGAAGAATATGGTCCTTGGGTTCCCTTTATTGGAACTATGTTCTTATTTATTTTTGTTTCTAACTGGTCAGGTGCTCTTTTACCTTGGAAAATCATACAATTACCTCATGGGGAGTTAGCTGCGCCTACGAATGATATAAATACTACTGTTGCTTTAGCTTTACCCACGTCAGCGGCATATTTTTATGCGGGTCTTACCAAAAAAGGATTGGGTTATTTCGGGAAATACATTCAACCAACCCCAATACTTTTACCAATTAACATCCTAGAAGATTTCACAAAACCTTTATCTCTTAGTTTTCGACTTTTCGGGAATATATTGGCTGATGAATTAGTAGTTGTTGTTCTTGTTTCTTTAGTCCCTTCAGTAGTTCCTATACCTGTTATGCTTCTTGGATTATTTACAAGTGGTATTCAAGCTCTTATTTTTGCAACGTTAGCCGCGGCTTATATAGGTGAATCCATGGAGGGTCATCATTGACTAGTTTTGAAATAGTCTTTTTTAAGCTTATCCCAATTCATGCATGATTCAAGATAATCCACTTGGTTGGGGAACATAATAGATACAAATACGTATGAATATACGACCTAGAGTCGTAGGAAAAAAGATAGACGATATTGCGGAATTGTAAAAAAAAAAAAAAAGATGGGTTGGGGGGGTCACACTAGATGTATGTAATCTCTATAAGTCCAGCCCCTGTGTCTCTTTCGAGGAATGATTCTAGAATCCGATTCAATATAAAATGTGGGTGGTTTACGTTATGGAAGAAACAAATGTATATGTGATATTAGATATTTACTAGTTATATAGGACTATTCCTAATATATATATATATATATTTCCTTTTCTTTTTTGTTCTCTTTATTTACTAGTTATATAGGACTATTCCTAATATATATATATATTATTATATACCCTATATATATATATATTATTGATTGATTTGATTGCGGTTCACTGCATTTATATAGTTCCAATATAAGTCCTTCTGTTTCGTCTGTGATTGTGGATTGAATGAAATGCAAAAAAGAGATGAACTCAAGGATAGTATCTAGAAGAAAAAAGAAAGGAAAGAAGAATTGAATGAAAGAATGGTTCGAAAGAAAGAAATGCAATAACTAGAACCGTATACATATGTATTTACAAAAACTCCATTATGAGTAGAAACTCAAAATGAGATATCGAAATAGTTCTGACGATTCAGTAATGTTATCATTTCAATTCGGAGTTTTTAGTTATTTCGACCCGATAGATCTTAATCAGATAGATCTTAATGATAAAATCTTAATGAAAAAAAAAATGATAAAAAAAAATGAAGTAAAAATTCATTGGTTGATTGTATCATTAACCATTTTTTTTTTTGGTGCGAGGAACTTACCATGAATCCACTGATTTCTGCCGCTTCCGTTATTGCTGCTGGATTGGCCGTAGGGCTTGCTTCTATTGGACCTGGAGTTGGTCAAGGTACTGCTGCAGGCCAAGCTGTAGAAGGTATTGCGAGACAACCAGAAGCAGAGGGTAAAATACGAGGTACTTTATTGCTTAGTCTAGCTTTTATGGAAGCTTTAACAATTTATGGACTGGTCGTGGCGTTAGCACTTTTGTTTGCGAATCCTTTTGTTTAATCCTAGAAATGTAAAAAAGTACCTTACATACTATACTTTTTTTCTTATTTTTTTAACTCGCTATACTTTTTTCTTATTTTATTAACTCAGAATTGCTGTTTGCTTCTTCTAATTATATCAACGGTTTACTCTTACAATTATTTATTTGTTGAGACAATACCCCAGGAAAGGAAGGACTGTTTTGAGGATGAGTAATTACTGGATCCGCTCGTTTTCTTCCTTCGCGTACTTAGTTTAGTACAATGGAAACCTTTTTTTACTTTTTTTAGGAATCGTTTCAACAAACGAGATATTTCACAATTGACATGAGACCCAAGACTTAACCTAATAAGTATTTTATTGGATTGGAAACTTCAAGTAAGAAATTTCAAAATTATCAAATTAAATTACTAGATTTAATCTACTCCCATTAAAAAAAAAGGAAATAAAATTTATATAATAAAAAGAAATCGATCAAAAAAGGGACGACGAAGTGATACAAAAAGAACTCTGTTCTTTGTTAGTCCTATCTATAAGAGGAGAGCATATGAAAAATGTAACCGATTCTTTCCTTTCCTTGGGTCACTGGCCATCCGCCGGGAGTTTCGGGTTTAATACCGATATTTTAGCAACAAATCCAATAAATCTAAGTGTAGTGCTTGGTGTATTGATTTTTTTTGGAAAGGGAGTGTGTGCGAGTTGTGTATTTCAAGAATAGGTTGGATCCATCCGACTGCACTTTATTTATGGTATTTTATTCATTTTATAGGATAAATAGGAAAAAAAGTGCACGATCTCAACGAATTATTTCTGAATAAATTAAGAAATCATATGTAAGAACCATAGCATTTCGTGACTTATTGGTAAATTTGATTCTCTATCAACCAATAATGTGAGACCATTAACATGGTTAAAGCTAAACTGTTTGAAGTCCAGGCAAAACATGGTACTCTTTCTACCGGTACTAACGTACCGAAATGGTTTAAAAATGAATAGTTGGTAATTTATCTGATATAGAACACTCATATCGATAAAATGATTTGAACCATTTATTAAAAAAATGGGCATCTTGCTCTTTTTTTCCAATGCCGAATCGACGACCTACGTAAAAAAAAAATAGGAATTTTTGGATTTGAAGAAAAAAAGGAAATAAAAAAAATATATAGAAATAAATTGTAAATTTTAATTTTAAATTAAATAAAGAACAAATACAAATAAAGAAAGAACTTTGCTGACAATTATAGATTTTTGTCTGGTCGGAAGAGTCCTTCTAATATTCTGGTCTTATATCAGTTTCGATGTTTTTGAATATAAACAGAAAAGAGAGGGTAGGCTCATTACATTAAAAAAAAAAGATATGGGAATGCCCATAACATAAAATAAATAATTGAGCGTGAGAGCCAAATGAATCGAAAGATTCATGTTTGGTTCGGGAAGAGATTATGGAAGTTGTGAAATTAATGGTAAGATAATCTACTTTCATTAAATGATTTATTAGATAATCGAAAACAGAGGATCTTGAGTACTATTCGAAATTCGGAAGAATTACGTAGAGGGGCCATTGAGCAGCTCGAAAGAGCCAGGACTCGCTTACAGAAAGTGGAAATAGAAGCAGATGAGTATCGAATGAATGGATACTCTGAGATAGAACGAGAAAAAGAAAATTTGATTAATGCCACTTGTGACACTTTGGAACGATTAGAAAATTACAAAAATGAAACCCTTCATTTTGAACAACAAAGAGCGA